CAAGGACCGTTAACCTTAAGAAATCAACTGATGGTGGTCTCTTACTGATCACTCGTAGTGACTTGCAGAGATTTTGAGTCCTGGTATATGTGAGTCAACCGCACAGCCAGTAGGTGGAAAAAGGAGAGTCATGAGGTGAGTCCTTGCTTCATGTTCATTCGAGTATAATTCTTGTAGTGTAATTGAAGAAAAGGTAGGTGATTAATCATATATGAATCATTAACAAAATAAAAAATGGTCGCATTAGTTTAATGGTGTTTATACATATATGTACTTTTTTTAGGGCTAAATGGGGCAGTACCCGGTAAGGAACTCGAGAAAAAAGGGGGTCGGGAAGTCGAGAAAAAAGGGGTCTTGAGGGGCAGAGCCCAGTTTTAAAATCGGTCGAGGAAGAGAGGTTAGAGACTTTTTTAGAAAAAATGGAAGTAAAGGGGGCAGAGCTCGGTAAGAAATTGACCAAGAAAAGAGGATAAAAACTCGATTAAAAAAATGGGAATTAGGAGGGCAGAGCCTGGTTATTTTTGTTAAAAAGATAAGAAATATTCGATTTAAAATATAGATCAAGGAATAGTTTAATTTAGAATTCTAGCTTTGGGTGCTAGTGGTAGAGGTTAAAATCCTTTTTCTTTGAGCACTGGAAGGGGTTTTAACCCTTGAAATTAGTTTACAAGACTAATGCTTTAACATTTAAGCTACCTATGCAGTTTCATTTAAGTATTTTGTTTTCAATTAGGCTTAGTGTTGGTATAAAGAAAAGGAAAATTGAAAAGTATAATACTGACGCAATTTGTCCAATGATAATATAGGGATGTTCAACAGGTATTCCTCCAATTCATGTAAGAATAATAACGTCCGCTACTAGTAACCAAAAAAGTACTTGTCCTAGAGGACGAAATGTGAGGGATCGCTGTTTTGACGTGTGTAGGAAGGGAACCAGAATTAGTACTAGGATTGAGGCAAGTAAGGCGATAACACCTCCCAACTTATTTGGGATGGATCGCAAGATGGCGTAAGCGAAGAGGAAATATCATTCTGGTTTGATATGAGGTGGTGTAACTAAAGGATTGGCAGGTGTGAAGTTTTCTGGGTCTCCTAAAAGATTAGGGGAAAATAAAGAAATGGTTATTAGAAGTATAATTATTAAGGAGAATCCGAATACATCTTTATAAGAGAAGTAAGGGTGAAAAGAAATTTTATCAGAATCTGTATTGATTCCTGCTGGATTATTAGAGCCAGTTTCATGTAAGAAAATTAAATGAATTATAGTTATTGCTATGATAACAAAAGGGAATAAGAAATGGAAAGCAAAGAATCGGGTAAGGGTGGCATTGTTAACTGAGAAATCACCTCAGATTCATTGAACTAAGTCGTTTCCAATATAGGGTACTGCTGAAAGAAGATTGGTAATAACTGTAGCACCTCAAAAAGATATTTGTCCTCAAGGGAGAACGTAGCCTACAAAGGCTGTTATTATTACGAGAAGAAGTAAAACGATACCTACATTTCATGTTTCTTTAAAAAGATAAGAGCCATAATATAGGCCTCGTCCAATATGTATATAAATACAAATGAAGAAAAATGATGCTCCGTTAGCATGAATGTTGCGGATCAATCAGCCATAATTGACATCACGACAGATATGAATAACTGAAGAGAATGCGGTGGAAATATCTGATGTATAATGTATTGCTAAAAATAAACCAGTGAGTACTTGTGTGATTAAACATAAGCCAAGTAACGAGCCAAAATTTCATCAGGTTGAAATGTTTGCAGGTGTAGGAAGGTCAATAAGAGCATCGTTTGCAATTTTAAGTAGAGGATGTGTTTTTCGTATGTTTGCCATTAAGTTTCTATAGTTGATAACAACGGTGGTTTTTCAAATCATTAGTCCTGGTTAAAATCCTGGTAGAAATTATGATTTATATTATTTATTTATGTTTATTTAGTTTAGTACTTGGAATAGCGGCAATTGCTTCAAATCCTTCACCTTATTTTGCCGCTTTAGGTCTTGTAATGGTTGCTGGGGCTGGTTGTGGAGTATTAGCTAATTTTGGAGGTTCATTTTTGTCATTGATTCTGTTTTTAATTTATTTGGGGGGTATATTAGTGGTTTTTGGCTATTCGGCGGCGTTAGCGGCCGAGCCTTTTCCTGAAGGTTTGGGAAGTTCGTATGTGATTAGTTTAATAATCTTTTATATATTGTGGGTTATTTTGGCGGGTGTATTGTTTCAGTGAAATTGTTTTGATGGGCCGTTAGTTTTGTGAGATAGTTTATGTGATTTGAATGTTTTTCAAGGGGATATAATCGGGGTAGCTTTAATGTATTCTAATGGTGGGTGAATTTTGGTAGTTGGGGCTTGGGTTTTATTGTTAGCATTATTTGTTGTGCTTGAATTAACACGTGGATCAAATCGAGGTATATTACGTCTGGTTTAGTATTAGTATTAGGGTTGAGATAAAAAGAGTAATGAAAAATATAGTTAAATATATTTTAATTAATCCTTTTTGCATATTATCAACTATATTAGCTGGGGGAGTGTTTAAGGCAACAATCATTTTAGGACCAATTTTTTCTAGTCAAGTTATATCAATTGTTTGATTGGCGATGTTTTGTCCTAATAATAAAATTATTTTAGGAGTGAATCGGTGAGTGACTATTGAGTAAAATCCGAGTATGTTCGAAAAATTGAAATAAGATAGTTTTGGTAAAATTTTAAATTGTTTTGAGGTTATAGACGCTATTTCTAGCGCAAATAGGAGTCCTATTAGTGTTACAATAATAGCGGTTAATTTAATTTCTACAGGTATGGTTATAATAGGTGTTTTAAAGGGTAGAATATTAGAGAAAATTAAAAGGCCAGCTATAATGCTCCCTCAGGCTAATCGTTTTAAGGGGTTAATCACGGAGCTAATTTCATTAATAGGTGCAATAGAATAAAAGCGTGGGTAGCCTATTGAGACAAAGTAGATAATACGGAAACTGTATACTGCAGTAAAAGAGGTTGCGATTAAAGTTAAAGTGAGGGCTCAGGCGTTAAGGTAAGATGTATTTATTGCTTCAATAATTGTATCTTTAGAAAAAAAACCTGCTAAAAATGGTATGCCTGTTAAAGCTAAGCTTCCGATAGTTAAGCAAGATGAGGTTAATGGTGTTAAATTATGTAGTCCTCCTATTTTTCGGATGTCTTGTTCATCGTTTAGTGCATGGATAATTGATCCTGAGCATAAGAATAGTATAGCTTTGAAAAAGGCATGCGTACAAATATGAAGGAAAGCTAGTTGAGGTTGATTTAATCCAATAGTTACTATTATTAAACCTAATTGGCTTGAAGTAGAAAAAGCAACAATCTTTTTAATGTCATTTTGTGTAAGTGCACAAGTAGCTGTAAATAAAGCTGTGAGTGCCCCTAAGCAAAGACATAAAGAAAGTGCAAAACTATTGTTTTCTAATATGGGGTTTAGTCGGATTAATAAAAAGATACCTGCGACAACTATTGTACTTGAATGAAGCAGGGCTGAAACTGGGGTAGGACCTTCTATGGCTGATGGCAATCAAGGATGGAGTCCAAATTGTGCTGATTTACTTGTTGCAGCTAGAATTAAACCTAATAAAGGTAGGGTTAAATCTATCTGGTTAGACATTAAAAAAATTTGTTGAATCTCTCATGAATTAAGATTTGTGGCTATTCATGCTATGGCTATAATTAAACCAATATCTCCTACTCGATTGTAGAGGACAGCTTGGAGGGCAGCTGTATTAGCGTCGGCTCGTCCGTATCATCATCCAATTAATAAGAATGATATGATACCTACTCCCTCCCAACCAATAAATAGTTGGAAGAGATTATTTGCTGTAACAAGAATAATTATAGCGATTAAGAAAATAAGAAGGTTTTTAAAAAAGAAGTTAATATAGCTATCTGAATGTATATATCATAAAGCAAACTCTAGAATAGATCAAGTTACATATAAGGCAATTGGTGTAAAAATGATTGAATAGAAATCAAACTTAAAACTAATATTAATATCAAATAGTGAATTGGTTCAAACTCATGATGTGGTTACGGTTTCTAAACCTTGGTCGATGAAAATTGCTAAGGGTAAAAGAGCGATAAAAAATGCTGTTTTTACAGCTGTCTTAACTTTTATATCAGATCAATAGTATGGTAAAGGGGAAGCTTTCAGGGTATATATTAATGGTTGAATCAAAATTAATAATATTCATAAAAGATTAGATGTTAAAATTAAAGAAGTATTATACATAGCTGCTACTTGGATTTGCACCAAGACTTTTTGGTTCCTAAGACCAATGGATAAGCTATTATCCTTTAGAAGCTTGCGAGTGAGTCTTGGAGTTAAACCAAGAGAACAATAATTAGCAGTAATTGTTATAATCACACCTCTCTCGGTGGATAAAAGGATTTTAACCCTTGATTTCAGGATCACAACCTGATGTTTTGTTTAAACTATATCTACAAATAGTTCACCCTCAGATCAATTCAGGTTTAAAGATTAAAAGAATTAAAGGGATAAGATGAAGAACTAAGAGTAAATGTTCTCGTGTGTATGTGGGGTCCATTATGATTATATGTTTAGGAAGAGGGCCACGTTGTGTTATTAAAAATATAAATAATGAATAACCGGCTGTAATTAGAGTGCCCAGGCCTGTAAAAATTAAGGTTCAAGGAGACCAGTTAAATAAGGATGTAATAATTATTAACTCACCTATTAGATTGGGGAGGGGAGGTAATGCGAGGTTGGCTAGGCTTGATAAAAACCACCAAATTGTTATCAAAGGGAAGATAGTTTGTAGTCCTCGGGCTAAGATTATTGTACGACTATGAGTTCGTTCATAATTAGTGTTGGCTAAGCAGAATAGGGCAGATGAAGTTAATCCGTGGGCAATTATTAAAATTAATGCTCCTGTAAATCCTCATGGTGTCTGAATTAAAATACCTGCTGCGACTAATCCTATGTGGCTTACAGATGAGTAAGCAATTAAAGATTTTAGATCTGTTTGCCGTAAGCAGATCGAACCTGTTATAATTACACCTCACAAGGCTAAAATGATAAATGGATAAATTATTTCTTTTGTTAATGGGTCTAAAATAATCATAATTCGTATTAAACCATAACCTCCTAGTTTTAATAATACAGCAGCTAGAATTATAGAGCCTGCAATGGGGGCTTCTACATGTGCTTTAGGAAGTCATAAGTGAGCTCCATAAAGTGGTATTTTGACTAAAAAAGCTAATAAACATCCAGCTCATCAAATTTTGTCTGATAAATAAATATTTGAGATGTGAGATGAGTAATTTAAGGTTAAAAAAGACAAAGTTCCTGTTGAATTTTGAAGAATTAGTAGAGCTACTAAAAGAGGTAGTGAGCCTATTAGTGTATAAAATAGAAAATAGGTTCCTGCATTAAGTCGTTCTATTTGATTACCTCAACGAGTAATAATAATTAAAGTAGGGATTAAAGTTGCTTCAAATATAATGTAGAATATAATAGCTTCTGTTGCGCTGAAAGCTAAAATGAGAAAAATTTGTAAAGAAATCAAAAGAGATAAATAAATTCGCTGTCGAGTTATTGGTTCGATTGAGATATGTTTTTGGCTTGCTAAGATCATTAGTGGAAGTAATCAACATGTAAGAATTAAAAGGGGTGTTGATAAAGGGTCTGTGGTCGTGTACAAGCTTAATTGTGATCAATTACTAAGAGTGGAAGAAGAGATTCAATTTAAGCTTATTAATGCAATAATAAGGCTATGTATTAAGGCGGAGGACCAAACATTTTTGGCAGAGGTAAGTCAAACTGATGATAACAATATGATTGTTGGAAAAAGAATTTTTAACATTGTAGTAAATTAAGAGTATTAATTCGATCAGAACCATGGGTTCGTGCAGTGGCAACAAGTAGAGCAAGACCAACACTTGCTTCGCAGGCTGAGAAAGCTAATAAAAGTAAAGGGGAGGATGAAAAATTAATTGAATTAAATTGTAGAGTTCAAAGAGATAAAGCAATAAAAACTGATAATATTATACCTTCAAGGCATAAAAGTGCAGAGAGTAGATGTGTTCGATGGAAAGTTAGTCCTGTTAAGCCTAATACAAATATTGAGGCGAAAATAAAAAGAGTTAATGTCATTAGGTTAATTATGGAATTTAACCATAAGTTTTTGAGTCGAAATCAAATGTTTTATTTAAACTAATTACCTATTCTGCTCATTCTAAGCCTCCTTGAATTCATTCATAAATCAATCCGAGGGTAAGTAAGATAAGTACTGAAGAAGCTCATGTAAAAGAAATTAAAGGGCAAGGAAGGTGGTTCCCTCATGGAAGTGGAAGCAATAAAGCAATCTCTAAATCGAATAGAAGAAAAAGAATGGCGACTAAAAAGAATCGTATAGAAAAGGGGAGTCGTGCGGAGCCTAATGGATCAAAACCACACTCGTAAGGAGATAGTTTTTCATAGTCTGGATTTAGTATTGGGAGCCAAAATGATACAAAGGCGAGAATACTTGAGATTATCAAGTATATTACTAAGATAATTACAATTATATTCATTATCTTCCCCCGGATTTTAACAGGGATTTAGTGATTGGAAGTCACCAGTATTAGCTTTATACTAGGAAGATATGAACCTCATCAGTAGATAGAGATGTAAAGGAAAAGTCATACTACGTCTACAAAATGTCAATATCAAGCTGCGGCTTCAAACCCAAAGTGGTGTTCGGAGGTAAAATGAAAATTAATTTGTCGCAATAAACATACGGCTAAGAAAGAAGAGCCAATAATTACATGTAAACCATGAAAACCTGTAGCAACAAAAAAGGTTGAACCGTATACCCCCTCTGCAATTGTAAAGGGGGCTTCATAATATTCCATAGCTTGTAAAATTGTAAAATAGAAACCTAAGATAATAGTTAAAGTTAGTGATTGGATGGCTTGTTTTCGTTGACCTTCTATAATGCTGTGGTGAGCTCAGGTAACAGTAACACCTGAGGCTAATAAAACTGCGGTGTTTAGAAGTGGTACTTCGAAGGGATCTAGGGTTGAAATACCCGTAGGTGGTCAACATCCTCCAAGTTCTGGGGTGGGAGCTAGACTTGAGTGATAAAAAGCTCAGAAAAACCCTAAGAAGAAAAATACTTCGGAGGTAATAAATAAAATTATACCATAGCGGAGACCTTTTTGGACAGGAGGTGTATGATGTCCTTGAAATGTTCCTTCACGAATAATATCCCGTCATCATTGAAATATAGTTAATAGTATTAATATTAAACCTAAAGTTAATAAAATAACAGAATGAAAGTGTATTCAAACTGCTAAACCTGATGTTAAAAGAAGAGCGGCAATTGCGCCTGTTAAAGGTCAAGGGCTTGGGTCTACTATATGATATGCGTGTGCTTGATGAGCCATTAAATATTTTCTTGTAAATAAAGACTAAGAAGGAGAACGAAAACATATGCTTGGATTATAGCAACGGCTACTTCTAAGATTGTAAGTAAAAATAGAAGAATAGATGTGAGTATTGCAATTGTAGGCATTAAAGAGAATATAATAAATGCCCCTGTAGAAATAAGTTGAATTAAAAGATGACCTGCTGTTAAGTTAGCTGTGAGTCGAACGCCTAAGGCTAAGGGGCGAATAAAAAGACTGATGGTTTCAATAATAATCAGAATAGGGATTAGAAGAGTAGGTGTACCTTCTGGAAGAAGGTGTCCTAAAGCATGTGTAGGTTGATTGCGTAAACCAATAATGACAGCAGACAATCAGATTGGGACTGCAAAGGCTATGTTTAAGGAAAGTTGAGTAGTGGGAGTAAAAGTATAAGGTAGCAAACCCAATATATTTAAAGTAATTAAAAATAATATTAATGAAGAAAATAATACTGCTCATTCATGCCCTTTTAAGTTTATTGGGAGGAAAATTTGTTTTATAAAATAATTTAAAAATCAATTTTGTAGTGTAAGAAAGCGGTTGCTTAATCAGCGAGTACAGGGTTTTAATAATAACAATCAAGGTAAAAGTAAAGCTAGGGCTATTAATGGAATGCCTCATAATACGGGGCTTATAAATTGATCGAATAGGCTTAATGTCATGGTCAAGTTCAGGATTCTGTTTTAAAGAAATTTGCATCTTGTGGTAAGGGATCATTAGTATAAACATGAGCTATTACTTTGGGTGGAATAATAATTAGAAAAACTATTCAGGCAAAGACTATAATGGCAAATCAAGGAGAAGGATTAAGTTGAGGCATTTCGCTAGGGGTGGTTGGGAATCACCAGTTTTTAGCTTAAAAGGCTAATGCTTACACCCTATTTAGCTTCTTAGCGAGGAGTCTTCAAGTATTAATGACGATCAATTTTCGAAATGTTTCAATGGGATGGCTTCGATAACAATTGGTATAAAACTATGATTTGCTCCACAAATTTCAGAGCATTGACCATAATAAATTCCTGGTCGTGAAACAATAAATGATGTTTGATTTAATCGGCCTGGGACTGCATCTATTTTAACACCAAGGCTTGGTACTGCTCATGAGTGTAAAACATCATCTGCAGATACTAAAAGTCGAACAGGTGATTCTACGGGAATAACCATATGATGATCTGTTTCTAAAAGTCGAAATTGGCCTGGAAGTAGGTCTTGAGTAGGAATTATGTAGGAGTCAAATAATAAAGTTTCGTAGTCTGTATACTCATAGCTTCAGTATCACTGGTGGCCTATTGTTTTAATTGTTAAGTGAGAATCATTAATTTCGTCTATTAAGTATAAAATCCGTAAGGATGGGAGAGCAATCAAAATAAGAATTATAGCTGGAAGGAGGGTTCAAATAATTTCAATTTCTTGCGAATCAAGGATAAATTTATTTGTCAATTTGGTTGTTACTATAGCTACGATAATGTACAGAACAAGAGTGCTAATTAAAAAAACAATTATTAAAGTATGATCATGAAAGTGAAGAAGTTCCTCTATAACAGGAGAAGCTGCATCTTGAAAACCTAGCTGGGAAGGATGTGCCATATTTAAGACTCGCGGGGGTTTAACCCACAATTTTGCCTTGACAAGGCAAAGTAATATTTTACTAGGGTCTTATAAAGAAAGTGACAGAGTGGTTTTGTGTTTGGCTTGAAACCAATTTACGGAGGTTCAATTCCTTCCTTTCTCGTTTAAGATGTTTGTTGAATTTGAACAAATGCAGGTTCTTCAAATGTGTGGTAAGGTGGGGGACAACCGTGAAGTCATTCAACATTTGTTTGGGTTAATTCTACTGAGAGAACTTCACGTTTGGTTGAGAATGCTTCTCAGATTATGAAAAGGAATATAATAACGGCGATTAATGAAATAAGTGAACCAATTGAAGAGACAGTATTTCAAACTGTATAAGCATCAGGATAATCAGAGTAACGTCGAGGCATTCCTGCTAGCCCTAAGAAATGTTGTGGAAAGAATGTAAGGTTAACTCCTAAAAATATTACTCCAAAATGGATTTTAGCTCATGTTTCATGTAAAGTATAACCTGAAAATAGAGGGAATCAGTGAATAAATGCAGCAATAATAGCAAATACTGCTCCTATTGATAAGACATAATGAAAATGTGCGACTACATAATAAGTATCATGTAACACGATATCGAGTGACGAATTTGCCAAAATAATACCTGTTAATCCCCCTACTGTAAAAAGAAAAATAAAGCCTAATGCCCATAAAAGAGGTGTTTCTCATTTGATAGTTCCTCCATGAAGAGTGGCTAGTCAACTGAAAACTTTTACACCTGTTGGAATTGCAATAATTATTGTTGCTGATGTAAAATAAGCTCGAGTATCTACATCTATCCCTACAGTAAACATGTGATGTGCTCAAACAATAAAACCTAATAATCCGATAGCTATTATTGCTCAAACTATACCTATATAGCCAAAAGGTTCCTTTTTTCCTGCATAATATGCTACAATATGCGAAATTATACCAAATCCTGGAAGAATTAAAATATATACTTCTGGGTGACCAAAGAATCAGAATAAGTGTTGATAGAGGATTGGATCCCCTCCCCCTGCGGGGTCAAAAAAGGTTGTATTAAGGTTTCGATCTGTTAGTAGTATTGTGATGCCTGCAGCTAGAACGGGTAATGATAGTAATAAAAGAATGGCTGTAATTATTACAGCTCAAACAAATAAAGGTGTTTGATATTGTGAAATGGCTGGTGGTTTTATATTAATGATAGTAGTGATGAAATTAATAGCCCCTAGAATTGAAGAAACACCTGCTAAATGTAATGAAAAAATTGTTAAGTCAACGGATGCACCAGCATGAGCTATATTTCCTGCTAAAGGGGGGTATACAGTTCAACCTGTACCTGCTCCTGCTTCTACACCAGAAGAAGCTAATAATAAAAGGAAAGATGGAGGTAAGAGTCAGAAGCTTATATTATTTATGCGAGGAAAAGCTATATCAGGAGCCCCAATTATTAAGGGTACCAATCAATTGCCGAAACCTCCAATCATAATGGGTATTACTATAAAGAAGATCATTACAAATGCATGTGCTGTAACAATAACATTATAAATTTGGTCATCTCCTAAAAGTGAGCCAGGTTGGCTTAATTCAGCCCGAATTAAAAGGCTCAAGGCCGTGCCTACTATTCCCGCCCAAGCACCGAAGATTAAATATAGGGTGCCAATATCTTTGTGATTAGTTGAGAAGAATCAACGGGTAATTGCCACAGGTAGGATGACTGAAATAGTGGTGGACTGTAGTTCCACAAATAGAGGTTTAAGTCCTCTTTCTATCAGCCCTGAGGTGTCAGCATATATGATTGCAAATCATAAGAAGCAGGTTATCGCTTGCCGGGGCTTTTCCCGCCTATTTTGCTTCGGCTAGGCGGGAAAAGGTAGACGAATGCTCTTTGGTTTGGGCGTTTAGCTGTTAACTAAGAATTTGTAGGATCGAGGCCTGCTCGTCTAGTAAGGCTTTAGCTTAATTAAAGTGTCTGTTTTGCATACAGAAGATGTGGGTTAGTATCCTGTAAGTTTTATAAGGATTAAAAGATTTTCACTCTTATTAAAAGCTTTGAAGGCTTTTGGTTTGTTTAACCTAAATCCTTTAAATTATTATAATTGTTGGTAATAAGGGGAGTATACAAATAGTTATAATAATTGAAATTGCGGTTAGTATTTTCATGTTTTGATTTTCAAATCGTCATGGTAAAATATTTGTTGATGTATTTGGTGCAGTTGTTAGGGTAAGGGCATATGACAATCGAAGGTAAAAATATAAGCTAATTAAAGCTGATAAAGCTGCCACTGTAGCTGTTAAAGTTAAATGTTGTTTGGTGAGTTCTTGAAGAATTATTCATTTTGGTAGAAAACCGGTTAGAGGAGGGAGACCCCCTAAAGAGAGTAAGACTAAAGGTGTTAATGCGGATGTAATAGGGTTTTTTACTCAAGAGGTTGAAAGGGAGTTAATATTTGTTGCTTTATTTATTTTTAAAATGTTAAAGATTGAAAATGTTATAATGATGTAAACAATAAGTGTAATTAGGGTCAGAGAGGGGAAGAATTGTAAAATTAGAACTATTCAACCTAAGTGAGCAATAGATGAGTAAGCTAGTAATTTTCGTAATTGTGTTTGATTTAGGCCTCCTCAACCTCCTATCAGAATTGATGTTAAACCTAAAAAAATTATAAGATAAGGATTATTATTAATCTGGAAAAGAATAGAAAATGGGGCTAGTTTTTGTCAGGTGGCTAGGATAAGGCCTGTGTTCAGATTTAATCCCTGCATAACATCTGGTAATCATGAGTGTACGGGTGCTAGGCCAATTTTTAGTGCTAAAGCAATTGTAATAATAGTCAATGGAAGTGGGTTGGTTAGTTGTGAAATTTCTCATTGTCCTGTAAATCAAGCATTAATTGTGCTTGCAAATAATAATGTCGCGGCTGCAGTAGCTTGAATTAAAAAATATTTGGTAGTAGCTTCTACAGCTCGTGGGTGGTGTTGTTGTGCTATTAAAGGAATAATTGCTATTGTGTTGATTTCTAAACCCATTCAAGCGAGCAGTCAATGGGTGCTGGTAAAGGTAATTGTTGTACCTAAACCTAGAGCAAATACTATAAGTAAGTAAATATAAGGGCTCATTAGTAAGGGAAGGATTTTAACCAACATGTTTGGGGTATGGGCCCAAAAGCTTATTTTAGCTGACTTTACTAGGAAGTAGTATAATGGAAGTACTAAGGGCTTTGATCTCTTTAGTAGGGGTTCAAATCCTCTCTTTCTAAGGAATAGAAGGGGTTTTAACCCTTATTATTTACTCTATCAAAGTAATCCTTTGTTCAGGCACAATTCCTTTTAGGTTAGGGGTGGTAATCCTATAAAAGAAATAGGAATAGATAAGTGTCATAGTACAAAGGCTATGGTGAGTGGGAGAATATTTTTTCAAACTAAGTGTATTAGTTGGTCATAGCGGAATCGAGGGTATGAGGCTCGTACTCATAAAAAGACTATTGATAGTAAGGTTGCTTTAATTATGATAATTATTGTGGTAAAGTTTGTATTTAAGTGGTATGTGGGTGTTCCTAAAAATAGAATAGTAGAGAGTGTATTTATTAAAATGATATTTGCGTATTCTGCCAAAAAAAATAATGCGAAGGGGCCTCCTGCATATTCTACATTAAAACCTGAAACTAACTCTGACTCCCCCTCCGTCAAATCAAAAGGTGTTCGGTTAGTCTCTGCTAATGTAGACACATATCATATAGCAGCTAGTGGTCACGTAGGAAAAATTAGTCAAATACTTTCTTGTGTTATATTAAAAATTTGAAGTGTAAACCCCCCCGCAAAAATAATTACGTTAAGAAGAATTAACCCAAGGCTTACTTCGTATGAAATTGTCTGTGCTACAGCTCGTAGGGCCCCAATTAGAGCATATTTAGAATTAGAGGCCCATCCAGATCCTAAAATAGAATAGACTATTAAACTAGAAAAAGCTAAAATAAATAGGATGCTTAAATTTAAGTCTGTTAGGGGGAAAGGTAAGGGTATAGGAGTTCATAATGTAAGGGCGAGGGCAAGTGCTATTATAGGTATAATAAGAAATAATAAAGGAGAAGATGCGGATGGTCGTACTGGTTCTTTAGTAAATAGTTTTAAACCATCTGCAATTGGTTGAAGAAGTCCGTAGGGTCCAACAATATTAGGGCCTTTTCGTAGTTGTATATAACTTAATAATTTTCGTTCAACTAAAGTCAATAAAGCAACTGCTAGTAGTACAAAAACTACGATAATTAAAGGATTAATAAGATATAATAGAATATTAGATAGCATAGTTTGGGGGAGGATTTGAACCTCCGTGTAAAGGTCTTAGATCTTTTGCATTAGCCTGGCTCTGCCACCTAAACAAGTTAATAGGATTATCTCTCCCTTTAAGTTATGCTCTTTTATCTAATTTAGTTGATTTCATTAGATAAGAGGAAGGCTTGATTAAATCATTGGCCTTTTTTATCCGATCCTTTCGTACTGGGATAAATCATTTCATAGATAGAAACTGACCTGGATTACTCCGGTCTGAACTCAGATCACGTAGGACTTTAATCGTTGAACAAACGAACCCTTAATAGCTGCTGCACCATTAGGATGTCCTGATCCAACATCGAGGTCGTAAACCCTCTTGTCGATATGGACTCTAAAAGAGGATTGCGCTGTTATCCCTAGGGTAACTCGGTTCGTTGATCGGCTTTGCCGGATCATATGGTCAGAGATTCTGATTTATAGGGTTGTCACCCTTAAATAGGAAGAAATATCTTCGTTCCTCGTGGAGGTTCTCTTTTTCTCCGTGGTCGCCCCAACCAAAATCACTAGAACAGGTTTCAATTATTTTCTTTTGTTAAAATATAGGAATGGACATGTTCTGTTCTTGCGATTAAAGATCCATAGGGTCTTCTCGTCTTATGTTTTTATCCTCGCTTCTGCACGAGGAGATCAATTTCATTGATAGGAAAAAGGAGACAGTTAAGCCCTCGTTATGCCATTCATACAGGTCTCTATTTAAAAGACAAGTGATTGCGCTACCTTTGCACGGTCAAAATACCGCGGCCGTTAAACATGTGTCACAGGGCAGGCGGGACTTCTTATTTTGTATTATCAAGAAGCGATGTTTTTGGTAAACAGGCGAGGCTTATAATATATTTGCCGAGTTCCTTCTTATTCTTTTTATCTTTCCTTTTGTGCACACCAGTGTAGGGTTAACGGTAAAATTTGAATAATTTTCTAGTGATATATTTGTGTTTCACTCCCCTCTTTGCTTGGGGCCGGTAATTTTCGATGGTTATTCCGTTTCGATGTACAGTAGTGCTAGGAGAGGAGCCTCTTATTACTCATATTAGCATAATTACTCCTATAAAATTATAGGAAAGCTTGATAAGTTTAGGGAAGTATGATTAAATAATCTAAATTAAAAGTGTAAGAAGTGTTTGAGCTTTAACGCTTTCTTTTAAGATGACTGCTTTTAAGCCCACTTAAACATCAACTTTAAGTATATATGTTCTTTATTCACCTTGTAAGGTTGTATCCTTTTTCATATGAGCTGGACCTCATATGAATAACTCTTTATTTTTCTTTAATTTTTCTGAAAAATTTTATTGTTAAGTTGAGAAGATTAAAGGCTAAACTTGTATTTAATTCTCAAGCAACCAGCTATAACTAAGTTCGGTAGATTTATCACCTCTACTCAGAGATTTTCACACTCTTTTGCCACAGAGACGTGTTCACCCTATTATTTAGGTTATCCCGGAGTAGCTCACTTAGTTTCGGGGCTTTAAACTAGAAATCATTTTGCTTAAATTAGTCTTGCTAAATCATGATGCAAAAGGTACGAGTATTTGTCTCTGCTTATATTTGCTTTACTGAATTGTTTCATTTCTCTTTCAGCATTCCCTTGCGGTACTTTTTCTATAGCTATAAATTATCTTTTTTATCTCCTATACTAAGATGGAAAAATGGTTTGGTGAACTTGTTAAGTACATTAAATGTTATTAATATTTTTATGTTAAGTTAGAGTTTGAGCTAGCTTTTAAGCGTCAGAGTAATCTGATTTGCACGGATAACTTCTCGGTGTAAGTGAGATACTTTTCTATTTAGCTATACTCTGGTTTAGCCAAGTACACCTTCCGGTATACTTACCATGTTACGACTTGCCTCCCCTTTATCCGAATTTTTATTATATATGAATTAATATGGTACAGGGAGAGTGACGGGCGGTGTGTGCGCGCTTCAGGGCCAGTTTCAGTAGGGCTCTCTATTCCCTTCTTACTGCTAAATCCTCCTTTAATATGCGTATTTCATGTCAATTTCCGTTATATCCTAAAATAGGAAATGTAGCCCATTTCTTTCCTTTTCATATGCTACACCTCGACCTGACGTTTTAGATTAAATCAATTTTGCTTACTAGTAAACCTTCACAGGGTAAGCTGACGACGGCGGTATATAGGCGGGAAAAACAAGAAAAGGTGAGGTTTAACGGGGGTTATCGGTTATAGAACAGGCTCCTCTAGGTGGGACTAAAGCACCGCCAAGTCCTTTAGGTTTCAAGCTTATGCTCGTAGTGCCCTGGCGAGTAAAATGTAATATTTTATTAAAGTTTAAGGCTGTGCATAATGGGGTATCTAATCCCAGTTTGTTTCACAGCTTTCGTGTAGTCGAGGTTATAAAGTTACTTTCGTATTTGATTTTCTTATTTCCAATCGCGTATAACAGTTTTGGAAACATTTTACTTTAGTTTAATTAAAATCTAATCACTCTTTACGCCGATGACTATCAACTTGAGCCTCTCGTATAACCGCGGTGGCTGGCACGAGTTTTACCGGCTCTAATAACCATAACTAAGTCAAGCTTTCGCTTATTGCTTAATGTTTATCACTGCTGAATTCCCTTGGGGGTGTGGTTAAACATGATGTTGTGGGCTAATAAATATTGTGCCTGATATCATTTCCTTGTTATCATAAAGAAAACTTGAGGACATCTTCACGGGAATGCGGATACTTGCATGTGTAAGTTTAGTTAAAATTGATAGTAAAGTCAGGACCAAGCCTTTGTGTTTACGAACCTTTCTAGGGATTATCTTAACATCTTCAGTGTTATGCTTTAGTTAAGCTACGTTAACATTTGCAATATTTGCAATAGTGTATATACACACTTTTTTGGCCAAAATTTATGCCTTTTCAATACAATCGATAGTTTCCTGTTTCCGGGGGGTTTGCAGGATTAATAGCTATGTCAGGAGTGTTGGGGGGGTAGGGGGGGTTTACGCGCACGAACGTAAGGGGGTATAATGAAATATTCCGAGTAAAAATCAACACTAAAATTTTTCGAGAAAAAATCATGGTTTATGCTCTAGATATCAGTTATGCAATGTAAAAAATAGAATATCTTTCCAACATTCACATCTAATCTTCAAGGCCTAGGGTTAGTTCCACCTTTTAACATAGATTACGTGCACTGTGAAAAGTCTATTGAAAGGAAAAAAAAAAGAGAAAAACCAGCTGCCCATTAGAAAGAACGCTCGGCTTGGGGGGTAACGAGGAGATGTACTCCACCATTAATCAAATGCCTGGTAAAATTAATCGAAATGGGGAGTGATTATCAATTGATGGCCCTGAAATAGGAACCAAATGCCAGGAATAATTCACTGTGTGCGACCCCCACAATTTCGATCCCTGACCAT